ACTCTTATTCAAATTATCCTTATCAACATCTTCTTGTTTTTCGTAATCAACATCTTCTTGTTTTTCGTATCTTTGATTAGTTTGTTGCTTACTCTTATTCAAATTATCCTTATCAACATCTTCTTGTTTTTCGTATCTTTGATTAGTTTGTTGCTTACTCTTATGAACCAATGAAATAACTATGGTTTGATACCTAATAAAGTCTGCCTCTATAGGAGAAATTAATAGGGGTTCGAAAATTATAAAACCCTGCTTCACCAAGTGCATCATATCAATATCTTCATTAGTCGTAGAAAAAAGAAATTGTACCAAAAGCTCCCCCAGTTGAAGATAGGCTATAAGCCTTTGTCTCTGGTTGATACGCTTTCTTGTGTTAGCTATCACATGGGTTACCCTCAGCAGATCGAGCATATTAGACGGATGCGGCAACCACATCGGATGCGCGTAGGCGCAATAAGCAGAATAGTTTTTTGCATTTTTAACGTAATCTGTCGAGTCGGGGAACGGAGCCCGGTATTTTTTTTTTTCTTTACGAAACCTTTTTTCATAACGTTCTTTCAAAATTTCTTGGATATTTGGGGTGTCGGGCTCGGCGTTGCTGTCCAAGTTCACCTCTCCGGAGGACTTGAGGATGGCGTCGATGTTATCATCTTCTTTTTTAACATTTTCTTTTCCTTTACTAACATTTTGTTTTCCTTTACTAACATTTTGTTTTCCTTTTTTAACATTTTCTTTTCCTTTACTAACATTTTCTTTTCCTTTACTAACATTTTGTTTTCCTTTTTTAACATTTTCTTTTCCTTTACTAACATTTTGTTTTCCTTTACTAACATTTTGTTTTCCTTTTTTAACATTTTCTTTTCCTTTACTAACATTTTCTTTTCCTTTTTTAACATTTTCTTTTCCTTCAGTACCATCTTCTTTTTCTTCAGTAACATCTTCTTTTTCTTCAGTAACATCTTCTTTTTCTTTTTTTTTTCCTCTAATATTTCTAAGAAGTAAGTGGTTTGGTCTAACCCACGGTTTCATTAGATATGTCTTCGTAGATCGCAGAAATTCTGGGAATAACCAATCTTCCAGATTCGAATTTTTCTCATCCGAATCTTCCTCAGCCGAATCTTCCTCATCCCAATCTTCCTCATCCCAATCTTCCTCATCCCAATCTTCCTCATCCGAATCTTCCGAATCCTTCTCTGGATCATTCTCTTGAGAATCCTCGTTAAACTCATCCGAATCTTTCGAATCCTTCTCTTGATCATTCTCTTGAGAATCCTCGTTAAACTCATCCGAATCTTTCGAATCCTTCTCTTGATCATTCTCTTGAGAATCCTCGTTAAACTCATCCCAATCTTCCTCATTCCAATCTTTCTCATCCCAATCTTCCTCATTCCAATCTTTCTCATCCCAATCTTCCGAATCCTTCTCTTGATCATTCTCTTGATAATCCTCGTCAAACTCATCCGAATCTTCCGAATCCGAATCTTCCTCATTCATTCCCATCCAATTAAAAAAGCTTCTTTTGTCTTTTTTGCTTTCTGGATCCTCTTTTCTTTCTGGATCCTCTTTTCTTTCTGGATCCTCTTTTCTTTCTGGATCCTCTTTTCTTTCTGGATCCTCTTTGCTTTCTGGATCCTCTTTGCTTTCTGGATCCTCTGCGAGTGGTTTCTCTGGATCCTCTTTGCTTTCTGGATCCTCTGCGAGTGGTTTCTCTGGATCCTCTTCGCTTTCTGGATCCTCTGCGAGTGGTTTCTCCGGATCCATACGGAGAATCTTATCTATATAAATAAAACGTCTCTCCTTATCCTTTTTCTCAGTATTTGTATTATCCTTTTTCTCAGTATTTGTATGATCCTTTTTCTCAGTATTTGTATGATCCTTTTTCTCAGTATTTGTATTATCCTTTTTCTCAGTATTTGTATGATCCTTTTTCTCAGTATTTGTATTATCCTTTTTCTCAGTATTTGTATGATCCTTTTTCTCAGTATTTGTATGATCCTTTTTCTCAGTATTTGTATTATCCTTTTTCTCAGTATTTGTATGATCCTTTTTCTCAGTATTTGTATGATCCTTTTTCTCAGTATTTGTATTATCCTTTTTCTCAGTATTTGTATTATCCTTTTTCTCAGTATTTGTATTATCCTTTTTCTCAGTATTTGTATTATCCTTAGGTTCGATCTCTAGCCCGTCCGCAAAATTGACTGGAAATTTTTTGAGAATCTTCCAATCAAAATCCAAATATTTTCTCTCTCGAATTTTTTTATCATTCTTGTTTTTATCATTCTTGTCTAGAGAATTCTTGTTTTTATCATTCTTGTCTAGAGAATTCTTGTCTGGATCTATATCCTTCTTGTCTAGAGAATTCTTGTCTGGATCTATATCCTTCTTGTCTAGAGAATTCTTGTCTGGATCTATATCCTTCTTGTCTAGAGAATTCTTGTCTGGATCTATATCCTTCTTGAATATATAATTCTTGCCTAGATACTTCTTGTCTAGATACTTCTTGATAAAAATATCCTCTGGTATATCAAATAATTTGTCGTTCTGTGTGGTGTAGATCTCTTGGTTCTTATTTACTTGTAATGGTAATTTATCAATATAGGAGTCCTTCTTAGTTTCAGAAGAAATGTATTTATATGCGAAAAGATCATATCTATAGTTTTTTTGAAACTTAGTTGTTTGATTTGTTAATGAATAGACTTCAGAATCATCTTGTTTTTTTAATTGGTCTTTTTCAGATGAATCTCCTTTCTTTAAATCGTTATTTTGAGCCCTATGGCGTTGGTTGACTGCATTTCGCCATTTTTGTGGGATTAATAGAGACCAGCTAATCTTAGATAAATTGTATTGATACTGACCTCTTAACCAGTTTTTCCATGGATTCGTTCCAAAATTTCGAAGTTTCTTATGCTTTAATTCGGAATTAAATATTCCTTGTCTTTCAAAAGAATCCTTTATTTCAGTCTTAAGAAAAAAAGACGTTCCGCGATATTTTAGAACAGATCTTAACTTATCACTAACTTGGGTTTGTGATAATTTGTAAAATACATATGCTTGTGACAGGGAAGATAAATCTGGCAAGGAAGAAAATTTAAGAAAAGTCTGTAACTTTTTCTTATTACTTATTTTTGGATCTTTTTTAGTAATGGCTTTTTTTTGTAAATTTTTTCTAGAAATATTAATGATACATAGAAGGATATCTAGGTATATTTTGTATATTTTTTCAATGAAAATAGTTGGAAAATAATTCAATTTTTTTATTAATCGAACACTTCTTCTTTTTACAATTTTCAAAATATTTTTTGGTGATTCTCCATTATTATCTGGAGTTAGTTTTTTTTTTTCTTTTGTAAATCTTTCTGCTTCATTTTTGAGTCTGTTTGTTATTTTAATCAGCTGTTTTATTCTTTCTTCTTCGAAATTTGTCCAAAGTGTAGCTGGAATTTCACTAACTGATTCATTAATTATCTCATTGCTGATTATAGAATCTTTTTCTTTTTGAGTTTCACTCGATTCATCTACTTCTATCTGGTTCAATCTTTTCTTTGTTTCTTTCAAACCTTTTTCTATTTTTATGGCTAGAACTTGAACCCTTTTGAGAAGCCATTTTGTGCTTTTGTTTAACTCTCCTAGAACGCTACCCACAATTGGGTTTAGAATTGGGTTTAGTATTTTGTTGAAAACGATTCTTATAACTCGAAAGTCGCTCTCGTTCAATTTTTGGTTTTTTAATCTTTCAAATTTTTTGCCTAGTTCTTCAAAAATGGGCCCCCAAAAAATCGAAAAGGAAGCGTCGGGTCGTGGTAGACCCCAAGGTTGTTCAGCTAGTCCCCAGTTAGCCCTTAGATAAGCAGAATCTGGAATAAAAAAAGGGTCGTCTAGCTTTTGTTTATCAGCCGCTGTGTGCCAAGGTTTCAACTTTACAGGACATAAAACTTTGATCTGAAGACCTGCTTCCAACCAGTCCTCCGGAAAGATCCTGTGATACAGGGACATGGGGCCTAAAGGATAACCGTCATCGGTGCATATAAAATGAATCTCGTTTTCCCAGTCCTCTCTATCCTCAGCCCACTCGGGCATCTGCAATAATAAGATACGGCCAATATTTTTAGCTATTATCGCTAAAGGCAATGCAATATATTTTCTAAACAAGGAGTTATAAATTAGAACACAACTTCTTATTACTAGCCCATACTCAAGATCACTCCATGCTTCCATTCCGTGAATCCGTTCTAGTTCTGCTTGGATTACGCTGCGTCTGTCCTCTTCCTTGCGTTCGGACAGTTTCTTTTTGGCTAATTTATTGGGGTCGGCGCCGTCTTTCCTTTCTTTCCTTTCATTCCTTTCCTTCCTTGCTTTCCTTTCTTTTTCTTTCCTTTCTTTCCTTTTTTTTTCTTCTCTCTTCCTTTTTGTTTTTATCTGTTCTTTCTTAAGAGTCAAAAGGCGCCCCGTTTTTCTTCTAGGCATCAAAATTTGCAAAAGGGGTTTCACTACCCCGAAATAAATAGATAGTCGATCTTTTAAGAAGCCATAAAAAAGAGGGGAATGCGGAAAGAATTCAATCCGTCTTATAACAACTCCGTTTTTACGCCTTCTTGAGATGACAGTACCTTTGACTATATCATGATTCCAATGTTGTCGGCGGTACAGCGGCGAAACATAGGCTAGAACCGCCTCCTCTAGTTCATAAACACGAGTCTCAAGCATGTTACGAAAGACACGACTATTAGTGTCTCCCCCAGAAGCCGCAAACGCGCTCTCCAACGCCACATGCTCAGGAGGTTTGGTCTCTAGTTCTTCCTGGGTGGGCCTTTTAAAAATTTTTCTAACAAACAGCTCCGTCGGATTATGGATCGTTTTATATTTGAATACTAGTCCTAAAATATCAAAGTTCTCTCCCCGATCGACCACAGTCTTATGGTCCAGTTGCCATTCCACCTCGCGGAATAATATGGGTAAGTAGCGAGGGACTTTTTTTGTGATGTTTCTTCGTAAAGCCTTTCGTCCATTTTCCCGGGCTATTTTAATTCGCCTTTTTAGTAGTTTTTGCCTATTCTGCTTCTGCTTATCTAAAAATTTTGTCAAAGGACTATAAAAAAAAGACTTAGAAAAAATTTTTTCCAAAGGATTATAATATAATTTTCCTTCTGCTCTTAGTTTTTCTGTTTTTATTTTTAGTATCGCTAACATTCTCTCTTCATATTTTGGGGAATCAAGAAAGATACCTGGAAGAAGGGTGTCATGAATTTTATTTAGAGCAATGAGCTTCTTAAAATATTTTGAAATTTCATCCTTTTTTCTTCGACGAGATTTTGAAGTTCCATCGTTGATTCTTCGACGAGATTTTGAAGTTACATCGTTTTTGCTTCGACGAGATTTTGAAGTTACACTGTTTTTTCTTCGACGAGATCTTTTTATCTTGCGGACTTTTTTGCGCATTTCACGAGCTTTTTCCTTCTCCTCTGGCTTAAGTCTAGGAGCCTTACGTGTAGGGTCTACGGGCAACACTGTCACTATTCCACGAGAGGGCCCGTTCAACAGAGGATCGTACCTTGTTGGTAGGCAGAGTTTTTCAGTTTCAGTTTCATCAATACAAACCCTAGTCCTTTTTTCGAGTAGATCTCGAAAAAGAAATCCCGTTTGTACAGCCTCAATTCTCTTTATAAACTCATTATTTAAGTTGTTTTTTCTTTGTTCGTTCTTATCAAGCCAATCTTTGTCTAGTTCATCAAAGGAGAGTTTTTCTACTGTGGGCGAAGATATCTTCTCTTTCATCATTTCCTTAAAAGCTGAAATACTAGGAGGATATGTAAAAACTATTCTTTCTTTTCCATCACTTTGGCATGTCTCAAAAAAAAATTGTGAAACGTTATTTTTTACAGCCCCCCCAAAATTTTTCTTATTGCCTAAGTATCGCATTGGAGCGTCCCAAAGATAGAAAAAAGGGACCGAAAGCAAGGTTTCAAGCGGTATCCAGTCTCGTTTTGGCTTTATGTCTTCATTCGGATCCGCTCCCCAATACTTATCCCTAGGAATATTTCGTTTCAATCGCGGTCCTCGTCGAATCTTTGAGCGGGGAGGCTCAGTCTGCTCGTGAGCTTGTAGGCTTAGCGCTTCTCGCCGAGTTGAGTTCAATATTGGGACCTGTAACCTCGCCAGTGGATGTGGTATCAGGAATACCGACCGCCGAAAATAGAAGAAACCGCAAACAAGTCCTAAAATAGTAACCAACCGACGCGTGTTTCTCATCAATTCTATTAACATCAAGTACTGAATTTCTGACACAGCCCACTGAAGGTTTCTCATAAGGAATTCAAAGTCTGTCCCAAGGTAGTGAACAAAGAACTGAAAAATCCTCCTTTTGTACTTATTCGATTTTTTCGTAATGTACTTATTCAATTCTGACATACGGTACAGAAAGTATTCAAAACGGACCGCAACTTTTGCCCCAAAGTACTTATAAATGTACTTATTCAATGCTGACACAACAAGTTTATTCTTTTTTCTACTCAAAATAAATTTATGTATCCGGGAAAATAATCTTTGCGCGAATGCAAGGAAATAAAGGGTTCCAATTAACCAACCAACAGAACTACTTGCTAGAAATAACATCTTGTTCTTGGATTGAAACATATAAACTTGGACTAATCTGGCTAACGTTTCACTTGGTAGAATGAACTGGTTGGCTAATTGAAAAAGGAAACAATTCAGGAAAATTTCGGAATTGCTTCTGATTTTGATAGTGCTCTTCTCGTTCATAGTACCGAAATAGAAAGAAGCAAAAACATAGGGTCCAAACAGTAGCGCTACTGTATGCGGTCTACATAACAGGCTATGCAGAGGCCTATTATAGACCGACATGAACCTCAGGAGCTGTGCCATAATCAAACCAGTTATTGCTGCTGACCTCTGCTCGGGTGTTTCTTCGAAAAGGAAGATATAACTGGGCCTTATGGCTATTGTACTTAGAAACCCAAACAAGAGTCCGACCACAACGGCCGAATTCGTTATCTTCATACACAAGCTTACTAACAATTGAAAAATCATACGAAAAGCCTCCTTTTGTTATTCGAAATACAAATTATTTTTTTGCTATTGCAATATCTTGCAATAGCCATTTTTCTATTGCAATATCTTGCAATAGCCAATAAAATTTTCTGCCTATATCTTTTTATGGATTTATTTTGTCGTTATTTTGTTTCGTTTTTAGCGAAAATTTTTAAACGACCGAATTGATTGTATCTGTACGTACTGATTTTCTCTTGAAACAGCCAATCGAATTTTGATCTATATTTTCTTTCGTTTTTCTATGATGATTTTTAAACTTTCCATAGATAGAAAAAAATAGAAAAAGATAGACTCGAAATGACATCTGTTAGGTCAATGACACCAACAGGATAGATTTTCAATGGAATTGCGATATGGGTGGAATATAATGAAATAGAGCCACTTTGAGGTTCCCTATGAAATGAGGCACTACGAAGAAGTTCCGGGAGTTACGAA